CCAAAAATCTTGGGCGTATGTTATTCTTCCAACTTCCTGAATGGTCTGAAGATTTGCAGGAATGGAATAGCGAAATGCAGATTAAATGTACTTATAATGGTGTTCAATTATCAGAAACAGAATTTCCAAAAAATTGGTTGAGAGATGGGATTCAGATCAAAATTTTATTTCCTTTTTGTCTGAAACCTTGGCATATATCTAAACTGTACCCCTCCCGTGGAGAGCTAATGAAAAAGAAAAAACAAAAAGATGATTTTTGTTTTTTAACAGTTTGGGGAATGGAAGCTGAACTTCCCTTTGGTTCTCCCCGAAAGCGCCCTTCCTTTTTTGAGCCCATTTTTAAGGAACTCGAAAAAAAAATTGGAAAATTCAAAAAGAAATATTTTATAACTCTAAAAGTTTTAAAAGGAAAAACAAAATTATTTAGAAGAGTTTCAAAAGAAACCAAAAAATGGCTTATCAAAAGCATTCTATTTCTAAAAAAAAAAAAAAAAGAACTTTTAAAAGTAAATCCAATTGTATTATTTAGATTCAAAGAAATATCTGAATCGAATGAAACGAAAAAAGAAAAAGATTATCTAATTAGTAATCAAATAATTAACAAATCATTTAGTCAAATTGAATCTGGAAATTGGGCAAATTCTTCACTGATAGAAACCAAAATGAAGGATTTGACTGATAGAACAAGTACAATAAAAAATCAAATAGAAAGAATTACAAAAGAGAAAAAGAAAATAACTCCAGAAATAGACATTAGTCCTAATAAAACAAATAATATTAAAAAATTCGAATCGCCAAAAAAGATTTTCCAAATATTAAAAAGAAGAAATACTCGATTAATATGGAAATTCCATTATTTTATAAAATTATTCATTCAAAGATTATACATCGATCTATTTTTATCTATCATTAATATTCCCAGAATTAATACACAACTCTTTCTTGAATCAACAAACAAATTGATTAAGAAATACATTTCCAATAATGAAATAAATCAAGAAAAAATTAAAAAAAAAAAAAAAATTCACTTTATCTTTATTTCGACTATAAAAAAGTCACTTTATAATATTAGTAAGAAAAATTCACATATTTTTTTTGATTTATCCTACTTGTCACAAGCATATGTATTTTACAAATTATCACAAACCCAAGTTATTAATTTGTCTAAATTTAGATCTGTTCTTCAATATAACAGAACGTCTTTTTTCCTTAAGACTAAAATAAAGGACTATTTTAGAACACTAGGAATATTTCATTCTGAATTAAAACATAATAAACTTCAGAGTTATAGAATCAATCAATGGAAAAACTGGTTAAGACGGCATTATCAATACGATTTATCTCAGATTAGATGGTCTAGATTAATGCCAAAAAAATGGCGAACTAGGGTTAATCAAAGTTGTATGGTTCAAAATAAAAATAGAAACTTAAACAAATGGAATTCATATGAAAAAGACCAATTAATTCATTACAAAAAAGAAAATGATTCTGAACTCTATTCATTATCAAACCAAAAAGATAATTTTAAAAAATGTTATAGATATGATCTTTTATCATATAAATCGATTAATTATGAAAATAAAAGTGACTCATTTATTTCTAGATTATCCTTTCAAGTAAATAAGAACTTCGAAATTTCTTATAATTCCAACACGTCCAAACACAACTTTTTTGATATGCCCGGCAATCTTCATATCAATAATTATCTAAGAAAGGGCAATATTCTAGATATAGAAAGAAAGCTCGATAGAAAATATTTTGATTGGAAAATTATCCATTTTTCTGTTAGACAAAAAGGAGATATTGAGGCCTGGGTTAAGATCGATACCAACAGTAATCCAAATACTAAAATTGGTATTAATAATTATCAAATAATTGATAAAATTGATAAAAAAGGCCTTTTTTATCTTACAACTCATCAAAATCCAGAAAAAACTAAAAAAAATTCGAAAAAAGTCTTTTTTGATTGGATGGGAATGAATGAAAAAATATTTAATCGTCCCATATTGAATCTGGAATTTTGGTTCTTCCCAGAATTTGTACTACTTTATAATGTATATAAAATAAAACCGTGGATTATACCAAGCAAATTACTTCTTTTAAATTTGAATACAAATGAAAATGTTAGTCAAAATAAAAACCAAAAACAAAACTTTTTTCTACCATCAAATAAAAAAATAAAGAATCGAATTCAAGAAGCAAAAGAACCCGCAAGTCAAGGAAAAAGAGAGCGTGGATCAGATATAGAAAACAAAGGAAATCTGGTCCCTGTTTTCTCAAAACATCAAAACGATCTTGAAAAAGATTACGCGGAATCAGACACAAATAAAAAGACAAAACAATACAAAAGCAACACGGAAGCAGAACTAGATTTGTTCTTGAAACGTTATTTGCTTTTTCAATTGCGATGGAACGATGCTTTGAATCAAAGAATGATCGAAAATATCAAGGTATATTGTCTCCTGCTTCGACTGATAAATCCAACCAAAATTACTATATCGTCAATTCAAAGGAGAGAAATGAGTTTGGATATAATGCTGATTCAGGCGAATTTAACTCTTACAGAATTGATGAAGAAGGGGGTATTTATTATCGAACCTATTCGGTTGTCTGTAAAAAATAATGGACAATTTATTATGTATCAAACTATAGGTATTTCATTGGTTCATAAAAGTAAAGACCAAACTAATCAAAGATACCGAGAACAAAGATATGTTGATAAAAAGAATTTTGATGAATTCATTCTGCAACCTCAAACTCAAAGAATAAATACAGACAAAAATCATTTTGATTTGCTTGTTCCTGAAAATATTTTATGGTCTAGACGTCGTAGAGAATTGAGAATTCGAAGTTTTTTTAATTCTTTGAATTGGAATGGCGTCGATAGAAATTCAGTATTTTGCAACGAAACCAATGTAAAAAACTGGAGTAAATTTTTGGATGAAAGGAAACCTCTTTATAAAGATAAAAATGAATTAATTAAATTTAAGTTCTTTATTTGGCCTAATTATCGATTAGAAGATTTAGCTTGTATGAATCGTTATTGGTTTGATACCAATAATGGTAGCCGTTTCAGTATCTTAAGGATACATATGTATCCACGATTGAAAATTAATTGATAGTACTATATACCCTGTCTCGTATAGAGTATCTGAAAGCAAACAAATGCACACATGCCTTGTCTTACATCTCATTCGAATCTAATTCGAGTAGACGATACTAAATCAATAAGGTATCGATTGGATCTAGAAATGAATCAACAGAATCTTCTTCATTTTAGGATTTTAGGTTTAAATTATTCGCTTTTGTGAATGAAAAAAACGTACCTACCACCTTTTTGGATTCCTATCTGAATCAAATTTAAAAATTGATTAATTTATTGGAATTGATAAAATTAGGGGTTCATAAAGAAATTAAGTCTATATAACACGTTCAAATTACTGGCATTATTATTACTGATCGCTAAAATTCGATAAAATCCATATCTGTAAAATAAAGAAAGGGGAAATTCGTTTATGGTAAAAAATTCTGTCATTTCAGTTATTTCTCAAGAAGAAAAGAGAGGATCTGTTGAATTTCAAGTATTCAATTTCACCAATAAGATACGGAGACTTACTTCACATTTAGAATTGCACAAAAAAGACTATTTATCTCAGAGAGGTTTGAAGAAAATTTTGGGAAAACGTCAACGACTGCTAGCTTATTTGGCAAAAAAAAATAGAGTACGTTATAAAGAATTAATTAATCAGTTGGACATTCGAGAGATAAAAACTCGTTAATTTGATTAATTTTAAGAGTCATTTCATTTTCACTTATATGTTTCGATTAAATTTTGATGAACTTCTTTTCACTTTCAGTAATTCATGGAAGAATGAATCGGTAAAAAACTTATGACTGCACCAACTACAAGAAAAGACCTCATGATAGTCAATATGGGGCCTCAGCACCCATCAATGCACGGTGTTCTTCGACTCATCGTTACTCTAGATGGTGAAGATGTTGTCGACTGCGAACCAATATTGGGTTATTTACATAGAGGGATGGAGAAAATTGCAGAAAACCGAACAATTATACAATATTTGCCTTATGTAACACGTTGGGATTATTTAGCTACTATGTTCACAGAAGCAATAACCATAAATGGACCCGAACAATTAGGCAATATTCAAGTACCTAAAAGGGCTAGCTATATCAGAGTCATTATGTTGGAGTTGAGTCGGATAGCTTCTCATTTGTTATGGCTCGGTCCTTTTATGGCGGATATTGGTGCGCAGACCCCTTTCTTCTATATTTTTCGAGAAAGAGAATTGATATATGACCTATTCGAAGCTGCCACCGGTATGCGAATGATGCATAATTATTTTCGTATTGGAGGAGTGGCTGCCGATCTACCCTATGGCTGGATAGATAAATGTTTGGATTTTTGCGATTATTTTTTAACAGGGCTTGCTGAGTATCAAAAACTTATTACCCGGAATCCTATTTTTTTAGAACGAGTTGAAGGCATAGGCATTATTGGGGAAGACGAGGCATTAAATTGGGGTTTATCGGGACCAATGCTACGAGCTTCCGGAATAGAATGGGATCTTCGTAAAATTGATCATTATGAGTCTTACGACGAATTTGATTGGCAGGTTCAATGGCAACGAGAAGGGGATTCATTAGCTCGTTATTTAGTACGAATCGGTGAAATGACAGAATCCATAAAGATTATTCAACAGGCTCTGGAAGGAATTCCAGGAGGGCCTTACGAAAATTTAGAAATCCGACGTTTTGGCAGATTAAAAGATCCTGAATGGAATGATTTTGAATATCGGTTTATTAGTAAAAAACCTTCTCCAACTTTTGAATTGTCGAAACAAGAACTTTATGTGAGAGTTGAAGCCCCAAAAGGAGAATTGGGAATTTTTCTCATAGGAGATCAGAGCGTTTTTCCTTGGAGATGGAAAATTCGCCCACCAGGTTTTATCAATTTGCAAATTCTTCCTCAGTTAGTTAAAAGAATGAAATTGGCTGATATTATGACAATACTAGGTAGCATAGATATCATTATGGGAGAAGTTGATCGTTGAAATGATAATTGATACAACAGAAATAGAGACTATCAATTCTTTTTCCAAATTGGAATCCTTAAAAGAAGTCTATGGGATCATATGGATGCTTGTCCCTATTTTGACTCTTGTATTAGGAATCACAATAGGTGTACTAGTAATTGTTTGGTTAGAAAGAGAAATATCTGCAGGAATACAACAACGTATCGGACCTGAATATGCCGGCCCTTTAGGAATTCTTCAAGCTCTAGCAGATGGGACAAAACTACTTTTGAAAGAGAACCTTATTCCATCTACAGGAGATAATCGTTTATTCAGTATCGGACCATCCATAGCAGTAATATCTATCTTTCTAAGTTATTCAGTAATTCCTTTTGGTGATCACCTTGTTCTAGCCGATCTTAGTATTGGTGTTTTTTTATGGATTGCCGTTTCAAGTATTGCTCCCGTTGGACTTCTTATGTCGGGATATGGATCAAATAATAAATATTCCTTTTTAGGTGGTCTACGGGCAGCTGCCCAATCAATTAGTTATGAAATACCATTAGCTCTATGTGTGTTATCAATATCTCTACGTGTGATTCGGTGAGACCTAAAATTTCTCCAAATTCTTTTCTTTCTAGAAACAAGGATAAAAAGATTTGATTGACTATATATATTTTCATTTTTCTTCAGCATTTGAGTTGATGAACTAAACCAGATAGTTATATGAGTGAAAGAAAACGGCTTCTAAATTTGCAGTAAAAAGGTTGAGTCTCATTTCCTATGTACAAGAATCAAATGGTGAAAAAAGTAAACATAAGCAATAGAGATTGTTTACCCCAAGATTGGTGAATTGTCATGATAGCTTGAAGCGGGTTCAAAAGATCAACTGTATGGAGTTTTTACTGTCTATTACCATAGATGGATTTCCACAACGGGAGGTTGAAAGCAAAAATGAGTGGATGGTTAGGAAGACCAAGATACACAAAGGATTAGTAATTGAGATTATGTAAGTTATCCAAGAGGATATTTCTGTACATAAAAGGAATTCGAATTGGGGCTTTACGTTCGTAGAAATGATCAAGAAGTACTCCCCATGATTCTGATCCAGAGTACGTTCCTATCCACTGAGTAAGTAAATAACTATCAAGAACGAAGTAATCTTTTACTTTGGTTAAAGGCCCTTTTTCTGAGAAAGGAGAATAGGAATGAAATAAAATAAATCGAAATAGAAAGAAAAGAATCTAATTGCAAAAACAAAAAGGAGGGATGTCTTTTTTTTTTTCTTCCTTTTTTCTTTTTTTTGTTTTTATTGTTTCTTTCCTATAATTCAATTTTGATTTCGATTTAGAGAGATAAAATTTTTGTCATGATTCCTGAACTAATGGACTCTCTAATTTTTTTCGTAATTGAAAATTCGAGGTTGAAATGTATATGTGATATTGCTATAAAGCGCATTTTTTTTTTTATTTTATTTAATGATAAGGTTATTAATCAACAAAGAAAAATTTTAATTCTTACTTAAAAGATGAGATCAATTCAGAAGCATTTATTTATTAGTTTTAAATATAGCAGACAGAATTCCATTGGTCTAATTTGGGACCTTAGGATAGATTTTGACTCTATCTGACAAACATATCAAGATAAAGAATAGGAAAGGGCCCTTAGATTTATTTGTGACCTCTGAGGAGCCGTATGAGGTGAAAATCTCACGTACGGTTCTGTAATAGCGATGGGCACAGTGATGTTATCATCGACTATGATTATCTAACAGTTCAAGTACAGTTGATATAGTGGAAGCGCAGTCAAAATATGGTTTTTGGGGGTGGAATTTGTGGCGTCAACCCATCGGGTTTATCGTTTTTCTAATTTCTTCTCTGGCCGAGTGTGAAAGATTACCTTTTGATTTACCAGAAGCAGAAGAAGAATTAGTAGCAGGGTATCAAACCGAATATTCAGGTATCAAATTTGGTTTATTTTACATTGCTTCATATCTGAATCTACTAGTTTCTTCATTATTTGTAACAGTTCTTTACTTGGGGGGTTGGAATCTTTCTATTCCGTACATATTTGTTCCTGAGCTATTTGGCATAAATAAAAGGGGTAAAGTCTTTGGAACACTAATTGGTATCTTTATCACATTAGCCAAAACTTATTTGTTTTTGTTCATTCCTATTGCAACAAGATGGACTTTACCGAGGCTGAGAATGGACCAACTATTAAATCTTGGGTGGAAATTTCTTTTACCTATTTCTCTAGGTAATCTATTATTGACAACCTCGTCCCAACTTCTTTCACTGTAAAAGACCGCAATATTCTAGATTCACGACTTTTCTCAAACAAGAGAAAGAAACAAGCATAAAATCTTTTTTATAGATATTCGAAATATGCTCCCTATGATAACTGAATTCATAAATTATGGTCAACAAACAATACGAGCCGCCAGATACATCGGCCAAGGTTTCAT